GCTAGCGTAGCTTAACTAAAGCATAACACTGAAGATGTTAAGATGGACCCTAGAAAGTCCCGCAAGCACAAAGGCTTGGTCCTGACTTTACTATCAACTTTAGCTAAATTTACACATGCAAGTCTCCGCCTCCCCGTGAGAATGCCCTCATCTTCCCGCCAGGAACAGAGGAGCCGGCATCAGGCACAACCCGATAGCCCACGACGCCTTGCTTAGCCACACCCTCAAGGGAATTCAGCAGTGATAAACATTAAGCCATAAGTGAAAACTTGACTTAGTTAAGGCTAACAGGGCCGGTAAAACTCGTGCCAGCCACCGCGGTTATACGAGTAGGCCCAAGTTGATAAATGCCGGCGTAAAGCGTGGTTAAGGAAAGACTCAAACTAAAGTCGAACACCCTCAGAGCTGTTATACGCATCCGAGGGCATGAAGAACCACCACGAAAGTGACTTTACACACCCTGAACCCACGAAAGCTAAGACACAAACTGGGATTAGATACCCCACTATGCTTAGCCCTAAATATAGATAGTTATTTACCAAACTGTCCGCCAGGGGACTACGAGCACCAGCTTAAAACCCAAAGGACTTGGCGGTGCTTTAGACCCACCTAGAGGAGCCTGTTCTAGAACCGATAACCCCCGTTCAACCTCACCCCTCCTTGTTTCCCCCGCCTATATACCGCCGTCGTCAGCTTACCCTGTGAAGGTCACATAGTAGGCAGAATTGGTATAACCCAAAACGTCAGGTCGAGGTGTAGCGTATGGAGAGGGAAGAAATGGGCTACATTTTCTACACAAGAAAATTACGGAGGGTAAACTGAAATACTTACCCGAAGGAGGATTTAGCAGTAAGCAGAAAATAGAGCGTTCTGCTGAAACTGGCCCTGAAGCGCGCACACACCGCCCGTCACTCTCCCCAAAGACTTTTAACTACGTTAACTAAAACATCATATGTACAAAGGGGAGGCAAGTCGTAACATGGTAAGTGTACCGGAAGGTGCACTTGGAAAAACCAGAGCATAGCTAAGATAGAAAAGCATCTCCCTTACACTGAGAAGTCATCCGTGCAAGTCGGATTGCCCTGACGCCTTAAAGCTAGCACGAACCCCAAAAATAACAACCACCCATCAATAACCTTATAAAACATACACATGTACAACAAACCATTTTTCCGCCCGAGTATAGGAGATAGAAAAGGACCAGACGGAGCAATAGATAAAGTACCGCAAGGGAACGCTGAAAGAGAAATGAAATAAACCAGGAAAGCCCAGAAAAGCAGAGATCAACACTCGTACCTTTTGCATCATGTTTTAGCCAGTAATATTCAAGCAAAGAGAACTATAGTTTGACACCCCGAAACTAGGTGAGCTACTCCAAGGCAGCCCGTAAAAGGGGCACACCCGTCTCTGTGGCAAAAGAGTGGGAGGACCTTCGAGTAGGGGTGACAGACCTACCGAACCTAGTTATAGCTGGTTGCCTTAGAAATGGATAGAAGTTCAGCCCCATGCCTTCTCCCTTCCCAAGCGTTAACTCAGCTTGACCAAAAGAAGACATCGGAGTTAGTCAAAGGAGGTACAGCTCCTTTGAAAAAGATACAACTTTGCGAGGAGGGTGAAGATCACATTAACTCAAGGTAGCATACCCCGGTGGGCCTAAAAGCAGCCACCCGAAGAGAAAGCGTTAAAGCTCAAGTATGAACTAAACCTATTATTCTGATAATACCATCTAAACCCCCTACCTATACAAGGCCTTCTCATACAATTATGTGAGTGACTATGCTAATATGAGTAATAAGAGAACATCCGGTTCTCTCCCAACACAAGTGTAAATCGGATCGGACCCCCCGCCGACTATTAACGACCCCAACCCAAGAGGGCATTGAGTAATAAATTAAACAACTAGAAGAACACTCAACAACCGACGTTAACCCCACACTGGTGTGCCTGCAAGGAAAGACTGAAAGAGAAGGAAGGAACTCGGCAAGCACAAGCCTCGCCTGTTTACCAAAAACATCGCCTCTTGCAAAGCTAAAGAATAAGAGGTCCCGCCTGCCCTGTGACTATAAGTTTAACGGCCGCGGTATTTTGACCGTGCGAAGGTAGCGCAATCACTTGTCTCTTAAATGGAGACCTGTATGAATGGCACGACGAGGGCTTAACTGTCTCCCTTCTCAAGTCAATGAAATTGATCTCCCCGTGCAGAAGCGGGGATAAACACATAAGACGAGAAGACCCTATGGAGCTTTAGACACCAAAGCAGACCATGTTAAACACCCCTGATTATAGGACTAAACTGATTGGGACCTGCCCTACTGTCTTTGGTTGGGGCGACCGCGGGGAAAAACAAAACCCCCACGTGGAATGGGAGTACCCCTCCTAAAACTGAGAGCCGCAGCTCTAAGAATCAGAACTTCTGACCATAATGATCCGGCAAAGCCGATCAACGGACCGAGTTACCCTAGGGATAACAGCGCAATCCCCTTCTAGAGTCCATATCGACAAGGGGGTTTACGACCTCGATGTTGGATCAGGACATCCTAATGGTGCAGCCGCTATTAAGGGTTCGTTTGTTCAACGATTAAAGTCCTACGTGATCTGAGTTCAGACCGGAGTAATCCAGGTCAGTTTCTATCTATGAAACAGCCTTTTTCTAGTACGAAAGGACCGAAAAAGGGAGGCCCATGCCCAAAGTAAGCCTCACCCCCACCCTCTGAACGCAACTCAAGAGGACAAGGGGGCATACTATAGTGCCCCAGAGAATGGCATGTTAAGGTGGCAGATCCCGGCCATTGCAAAAGACCTAAGCCCTTTCCACAGAGGTTCAAATCCTCTCCTTAACTATGGCTCACACTCTCATTACCTATGTCATTAATCCCCTAGCCCTTATTGTACCCGTACTACTGGCCGTAGCCTTCCTCACACTGATTGAGCGAAAAGTGCTAGGGTACATACAACTGCGAAAAGGACCAAACGTTGTCGGCCCCTACGGGCTCCTTCAACCCATCGCGGACGGGGTGAAACTCTTTATTAAAGAGCCAGTCCGCCCGTCCACAGCTTCGCCCGTCCTTTTCCTGCTAGCCCCAATACTAGCCCTCACCCTGGCATTGACCCTATGAGTACCTATGTCACTACCTCACCCCCTAGCCGACCTCAACCTTAGCATTCTCTTCATCCTGGCCCTCTCGAGCCTCGCGGTCTATTCTATCTTGGGCTCAGGATGGGCTTCAAATTCAAAGTATGCACTAATCGGCGCCTTACGTGCCGTGGCACAAACTATTTCCTATGAGGTGAGCCTAGGCCTAATTCTGCTTGCTGTCATCATCCTCACCGGGGGCTTTACCCTCTATGCCTTCAACGTGGCCCAAGAAGCCGTCTGACTTCTGCTGCCCGCCTGACCACTGGCCGCCATGTGATTTATTTCTACACTAGCTGAAACCAATCGGGCCCCTTTCGACCTCACCGAGGGTGAGTCCGAGCTAGTCTCAGGGTTCAATGTAGAATACGCAGGAGGACCCTTTGCCCTATTTTTCCTGGCGGAATATGCCAATATTCTACTCATGAACACCCTCTCAGCATGCCTATTCTTGGGGGCCACATATACTTTAGCCTTGCCAGGGATTGCAACAATCAGCCTAATGGTGAAAGCCTCATTGCTCTCCGCGGTCTTCCTATGAACCCGGGCCTCATATCCCCGTTTCCGATACGACCAGCTGATACACTTAGTCTGAAAAAACTTTCTTCCCCTGAGCCTCGCTCTAATTATTTGACACTTGGCCCTACCCACTGCTTTAGCCGGACTACCGCCGCAATTATAACGGAGCTGTGCCTGAATTTAAGGGCCACTTTGATAGAGTGAAACATGGGGGTTAAAGTCCCCCCGACTCCTTAGAAAAAAGGGGCTCGAACCCATCCCTGAGAGATCAAAACTCTCGGTGCTTCCGCTACACCACTTTCTAGTAAAGTCAGCTAAAATAAGCTTTTGGGCCCATACCCCGAACATGTTGGTTAAATTCCTTCCTTTGCTAATGAACCCTTACATCTTGGCCACTTTGTTATTCAGCTTAGGCTTAGGAACAACAATTACTTTTGCAAGCTCGCACTGGCTGCTTGCCTGAATGGGCCTTGAGATTAATACTCTTGCCATCATTCCACTCATAGGACAACACCATCACCCCCGAGCAGTAGAAGCTACTACCAAGTATTTCCTTACGCAGGCCACGGCTGCGGCGATAATCCTGTTCGCCAGCACCATAAACGCCTGACACACGGGACAATGGGACATTCAGCAAATAACTGACCCTATCCCTGCCACGATTGTAATACTTGCGCTGGCACTCAAAGTCGGTCTAGCCCCCATGCACACCTGGCTGCCAGAAGTATTACAAGGCCTTAGCCTGACTACAGGACTTATTCTATCCACTTGACAAAAGCTAGCTCCCTTTGCTCTGATCCTGCAGGTTCAGAATGCCCCCTCCACCCTCCTTGTTGGGCTCGGCATTACCTCGACTCTTGTCGGGGGGTGAGGAGGCTTAAACCAAACACAGCTACGCAAAATCCTAGCCTACTCATCGGTCGCACACCTAGGGTGAATGGTACTAGTACTACAATTCGCACCCTCACTCACCCTCTTGGCGCTCCTGACATACTTGGTGATAACCACATCTACTTTTCTTATCTTTAAATATAATGAAGCCGCCAATATTAATGCACTAGCCACCTCCTGGGCAAATAATCCGGCTCTAACCGCCCTCGCCCCCCTCGTATTACTATCCCTTGGCGGTCTTCCCCCACTTACGGGATTCGCACCAAAATGGCTCATCCTACAGGAACTAACCAAGCAAGGACTAGGGCTAACAGCGGCCCTAGCTGCAATCACAGCCCTACTTAGCCTTTACTTCTACTTACGGCTGACCTACGCGATGACCCTGACGATGTCGCCAAACACCGCGACTGGCCCCATTCAGTGACGACTTAAAGCCGCTCGGAACACCTTGCCCTTAGCAGTCGCCACTGTATCTGCATTAATACTGCTACCTGCCACGCCCGCAGCCGTGGCCCTTTTAACACACTAGAGACTTAGGATAGCACCAAGACCAAGAGCCTTCAAAGCCCTAAGCGGGAGTGAAAATCTCCCAGTCCCTGATAAGACTTGCGGGACACTACCCCACATCTCCTGCATGCAAAACAGACACTTTAATTAAGCTAAAGCCTTACTAGGTGGGAAGGCCTCGATCCTACGAAATCTTAGTTAACAGCTAAGCGCTCAAACCAGCGAGCATCCATCTAGTCTTTCCCCGCCGCCCAAAGGGCGGGGAGGCGGCGGGGAAAGCCCTGGCAGGGTTTAGTCTGCGTCTCCGGATTTGCAATCCGTTATGATAACACCTCAGGGCTTGGTAAGAAGAGGAATTGAACCTCTGTCCATGGGGCTACAATCCACCGCTTAGTACTCGGCCATCTTACCTGTGGCAATCACACGCTGATTTTTTTCGACAAATCATAAAGACATTGGCACCCTTTATCTAGTATTCGGTGCCTGAGCGGGCATGGTGGGGACAGCCCTAAGCCTGCTAATTCGAGCTGAGCTAAGCCAGCCCGGCGCTCTCCTTGGCGACGATCAAATTTACAATGTTATCGTCACAGCGCATGCCTTCGTAATAATTTTCTTTATAGTAATACCAATCATGATTGGGGGATTTGGAAACTGATTAATCCCACTAATGATCGGCGCCCCAGACATGGCTTTCCCTCGAATAAACAACATGAGCTTTTGACTGCTACCCCCCTCATTCCTCCTCCTCTTGGCCTCTTCTGGGGTTGAAGCGGGTGCAGGCACAGGTTGAACAGTCTACCCCCCACTAGCGGGCAATCTCGCGCACGCTGGGGCCTCTGTCGACCTCACCATTTTCTCCCTGCACTTGGCAGGCGTGTCTTCTATCCTGGGGGCTATTAACTTTATCACTACTATCATCAACATAAAACCCCCGGCTATTTCCCAATACCAAACACCCCTTTTCGTCTGATCAGTACTAATTACTGCAGTACTTCTTCTTCTCTCCCTTCCCGTACTAGCCGCTGGCATTACAATGCTTCTAACAGACCGTAATTTAAACACAACCTTCTTCGACCCTGCGGGCGGAGGGGATCCTATCCTATACCAACACTTATTCTGGTTCTTCGGGCACCCTGAAGTTTATATTCTTATTCTACCCGGGTTCGGAATGATTTCGCACATCGTAGCTTACTACTCAGGCAAAAAAGAGCCCTTTGGCTATATGGGCATGGTGTGGGCTATGATGGCCATTGGTCTTCTAGGGTTCATTGTATGAGCCCACCACATGTTCACAGTCGGGATGGACGTAGACACACGGGCATACTTTACCTCTGCCACAATAATCATCGCGATTCCAACAGGTGTCAAAGTATTCAGCTGACTCGCCACACTTCACGGCGGGTCTATTAAATGAGAAACACCCCTCCTTTGGGCACTAGGCTTTATCTTCCTCTTTACAGTCGGAGGCTTGACAGGCATTGTGCTGGCCAACTCCTCCTTAGACATCGTCCTTCACGATACCTACTACGTAGTAGCCCACTTCCACTACGTACTATCCATGGGAGCTGTCTTTGCGATCATGGCCGCCTTCGTTCACTGGTTCCCCTTATTTACGGGCTACACTCTTCACAGCACGTGAACAAAAGCTCACTTCGGAGTTATGTTTGCGGGCGTTAACCTGACCTTCTTCCCACAACACTTCCTAGGGCTAGCAGGCATGCCTCGACGGTACTCGGACTACCCAGACGCCTACACGCTTTGGAATACAGTGTCATCTCTCGGCTCACTAATCTCTCTTGTGGCAGTAATTATGTTCCTGTTCATTATTTGAGAAGCATTCGCCGCCAAACGAGAAGTACTGTCCGTAGAATTGACCTCAACCAATGTTGAATGACTACACGGCTGCCCTCCGCCATACCACACATTTGAGGAGCCTGCCTTCGTTCGAGTACGGCTAGACTAACGAGAAAGGAGGGAATTGAACCCCCATAGGCTGGTTTCAAGCCAACCACATAACCACTCTGTCACTTTCTTCATGAGACACTAGTAAAATAGTTATTACACTGCTTTGTCAGGGCAGAGTTGCGAGTTAGAGCCTCGCGTGTCTTATACAGGTAATGGCACATCCCTCACAACTAGGTTTCCAAGACGCAACCTCACCCGTCATAGAAGAGCTCATTCACTTCCACGATCACGCACTAATAATTGTTTTCCTAATCAGCACCCTCGTACTTTATATTATTGTGGCCATGGTATCCACTAAACTAACCAATAAATATATTTTAGATTCTCAGGAAGTTGAAATCATCTGAACTGTCCTCCCTGCGGTAATTCTCATTATGATTGCCCTACCCTCGCTTCGCATTCTGTACCTCATGGACGAGATCAACGCCCCCCACCTAACAATCAAAGCCATGGGCCACCAATGGTATTGAAGCTACGAATATACTGACTATGAAGACCTGGGCTTCGACTCATATATGCTCCCAACACAAGACCTAGCCCCTGGACAATTCCGACTATTGGAAACAGACCACCGGATGGTTATCCCTGTCGAATCCCCCATCCGAGTGCTAGTGTCAGCTGAAGACGTTCTTCATTCCTGGGCAGTCCCAGCGCTAGGGGTAAAAATAGACGCAGTACCTGGCCGACTAAACCAAACAGCATTCATCTCCTCACGACCCGGCGTATTCTACGGCCAATGCTCCGAAATCTGCGGGGCAAACCATAGCTTCATGCCCATTGTAGTCGAAGCAGTACCACTAGAACACTTTGAAAGCTGGTCCTCTTTAATACTTCAAGACGCTTCACTAAGAAGCTAAATAGGGACCAGCGTTAGCCTTTTAAGCTAGAGACTGGTGGCTCCCAACCACCCTTAGTGACGATGCCACAACTCAACCCCGGCCCCTGATTGATAATTCTAATTTTTGCGTGAACCGTACTGTTAGTCGTTATTCCACCTAAAATCCTCGCCCACACATACCCCAATGAACCCACTGCACAGAACAATAAAGCACCCGAATCACAACCCTGAAACCTACCATGATCCTAAACCTGTTTGATCAATTTGCAAGCCCCACACTCCTGGCCATCCCCTTAGTTGTTTTTGCCATGCTAGCCCCCTGAGACATGTACCCCGCCCCCGGAAAACAATGACTGGGCAACCGCATACTGGCGATTCAAGCTTGGACCTTTAAAACACTTACACAACAAATTGTCATGCCCGCTAACGTTATGGGCCATAAATGAGCCCTGCTTTTAATGTCCTTGCTCGTCTTCTTAATCACCCTAAACATGATGGGCACCCTTCCATATACTTTTACACCAACCACCCAACTGTCCCTAAGCTTAGGGCTGGCATTCCCCCTGTGGCTGGCCACCGTGATTATTGGACTACGTTACCACCCCGTACGGTCGATCGGCCATCTTCTGCCAGAGTCCACCCCCACCCTACTTATCCCCGTACTAATTATCATCGAAACCATTAGCCTGTTGGTCCGACCCCTCGCCCTTGGCGTACGGCTTGCAGCTAACCTGACCGCTGGCCACTTAATCCTTCAAATAATTGCGTCTACAACTATTGGACTATTATGCCTGATAAACCCCGCGGGTCTCTTAGGCGCAGTTGTTCTTTATTTACTAGCCTGCCTAGAGCTAGCAGTGGCGGCGATTCAAGCATACGTATTCGTTCTTCTACTAAGCCTATATCTACAAGAAAACGTCTAATGGCCCACCAAGCACACGCGTACCACATAGTCGACCCAAGCCCTTGGCCCCTCACAGGGGCCGTTGCCGCCCTCTTAATGACATCCGGCCTAGCCGTATGATTTCATTTCCACTCCACAACACTGCTAACACTAGGTTTAGTGCTACTTCTTCTTACCATATACCAGTGATGACGCGACGTTATCCGGGAAGGCACCTTCCAGGGACACCACACACCCCCCGTTCAGAAAGGTCTTCGATACGGCATGATTCTTTTCATTACCTCTGAAGTATTCTTCTTTCTTGGGTTTTTTTGAGCTTTCTACCACGCCAGCCTCGCACCCACCCCAGAGCTGGGAGGGTGCTGACCCCCCACAGGTATCACCGCACTAGACCCCTTCGAGGTCCCCCTCCTCAATACAGCAGTACTATTAGCATCCGGAGTTACCGTTACATGGGCCCACCACAGCCTGATGGAAGGTGATCGTAAACAAGCCATCCAATCGCTGGCCCTTACAATCCTCCTAGGCTTCTACTTTACTTTCCTACAAGCAATAGAGTACTACGAAGCCCCATTCACAATCGCTGACGGGGTCTATGGCTCAACATTCTTCGTAGCCACTGGATTCCACGGACTACACGTCATTATCGGCTCAATTTTCCTGGCAGTCTGCCTCCTTCGTCAGATCCAATACCACTTCACATCGGAACATCACTTCGGATTCGAGGCAGCTGCATGATACTGGCACTTCGTAGACGTAGTATGACTATTCCTGTATATCTCCATTTACTGATGAGGCTCATAATCTTTCTAGTATTAAGTAAGTATAAGTGACTTCCAATCACCCGGTCTTGGTTAAAGTCCAAGGAAAGATAATGAATCTGGTAACTACTTTTATTACCATCGCAGTCGCCCTCTCTATCATCCTTGCCATTGTCTCCTTCTGGCTACCTCAAATAACCCCTGACTGCGAAAAGCTCTCCCCCTACGAGTGCGGATTCGACCCCCTCGGGTCGGCCCGACTGCCCTTCTCCCTCCGGTTCTTCCTAGTAGCAATTCTCTTTTTGCTCTTTGACCTAGAAATTGCCCTTTTACTGCCGCTCCCCTGAGGAGACCAGCTAGTATCCCCCCTAACGACCTTCATCTGAGCCACTACCGTGCTAGCCCTGCTTACTCTTGGACTTATCTATGAGTGAATACAAGGGGGCCTAGAATGAGCTGAGTGGGTATTTAGTTTAACATAAAACATTTGATTTCGGCTCAAAAGACCGTGGTTTGAATCCACCATTGCCCTATGACCCCCACCCACTTTGCCTTTTCATCAGCTTTCATTCTAGGCTTGTCTGGTTTAGCCTTCCACCGGACTCACCTCCTATCCGCCCTCCTATGCCTCGAAGGTATAATGTTATCACTATTTATTGCCCTCTCCTTATGGACGCTCCAGCTCGACGCAACAAGCTACTCAGCATCCCCACTACTTCTACTTGCCTTTTCAGCATGCGAAGCTAGTGCAGGTTTGGCACTACTTGTAGCCACCGCCCGAACCCACGGCTCCGACCACCTACAAAGCCTGAACCTACTACAATGCTAAAAATTCTTCTGCCAACAATTATGCTTGTCCCAACAACGTGGTTTACCCCGGCGAAGTGGCTCTGGCCCACAACGCTTGCCCACAGCCTAATCATTGCACTAGCAAGCCTTACCTGACTAAAGAACACATCTGAAACAGGGTGATACACCCTCAACCCCTACATAGCATTGGACCCCCTATCCACACCGCTGCTGGTGCTCACGTGCTGGCTTCTTCCCCTCATAATTCTTGCGAGCCAGAACCACACACGGTCAGAGCCAGTCAACCGTCAGCGCACGTATATCACCCTTCTGGCCTCACTGCAGTTTTTCCTGATCTTAGCATTTAGTGCTACCGAGATTCTCATGTTCTACGTAATATTTGAAGCCACCCTTATCCCGACGCTAATCATCATCACACGGTGAGGAAATCAGACTGAGCGACTCAATGCAGGGACATACTTCCTATTCTACACGCTCGCGGGCTCGCTACCCCTCCTAGTGTCGCTGCTCCTGCTTCAGAACGACACGGGCACGCTATCTCTTCTCACACTTCAATTCTCAGAAACCGCCCAGCTATCCACCTACGCGGACAAGCTCTGATGAGCCGGATGCCTGGTCGCCTTCCTGGTCAAGATACCACTGTACGGAGTCCACCTTTGACTCCCCAAGGCCCACGTAGAGGCACCGATCGCGGGCTCAATAGTACTGGCTGCGGTCCTCCTTAAACTAGGCGGCTACGGCATAATGCGAATAATGATCGTCCTCGAACCCCTTACCAAGGAACTAAGCTACCCCTTCATCATCTTCGCACTATGAGGGATTATCATGACCGGCTCGATCTGTCTTCGACAGACCGACCTCAAATCACTCATTGCCTATTCATCCGTCAGCCACATGGGACTTGTAGCAGGAGGTATCCTAATCCAAACCGCTTGAGGGTTTACGGGCGCCCTTATTCTAATAATTGCTCACGGTTTAACATCATCCGCCTTATTCTGCCTGGCAAATACCAATTACGAGCGAACCCACAGCCGAACAATGATTCTTGCCCGAGGCTTACAAATGGTTCTGCCCCTCATAACCACGTGATGATTTATTGCCAGCCTAGCTAATCTGGCCCTACCACCCCTCCCCAACCTAATGGGCGAGCTGATGATTATCACTTCACTATTCGGCTGATCAAACTGGACTTTGCTCCTGACAGGCACGGGCACCCTAATCACGGCGGGTTATTCCTTATACATGTTCCTGATAACTCAACGCGGGCCCCTACCCGCCCACATTGTAGCCCTAGAGCCATCACACTCCCGAGAACACCTGCTGATTGCACTCCACCTCCTCCCTCTCGTTCTGCTAATTTTAAAGCCAGAACTGATCTGGGGCTGAACCACTTGTAGGCATAGTTTAAATAAAACATTAGATTGTGATTCTAAAGATAGGGGTTAAAACCCCTTTGCCCACCGAGAGGGGCACGATTGCACCGGAGACTGCTAATTTCCGCCACTTTGGTTAAACTCCAGGGCCCACTCACCCGCCTCCAAAGAATAACAGCTCATTCGTTGGTCTTAGGAACCAAAAACTCTTGGTGCAAATCCAAGTGAAGGCTATGCACCCCACCCCGCTGATAATAACATCCAGCCTTATTATTATCTTTATCATCCTAGCTTATCCCCTACTCACCACGATGAAACCAGAGCCACAGGGCCCCGCCTGGGCCTTGTCGCAAGTCATGACTGCGGTAAAGATAGCGTTCCTCGTCAGTCTCTTCCCATTATTCCTATTCTTGAACGAGGGGGCTGAGACCATCATTACCAGCTGAACCTGAATAAACACTATTACTTTTGATATCAATATCAGCTTCAAATTCGATAGCTACTCCATCGTATTTATCCCCGTAGCCCTGTACGTGACATGATCCATTCTAGAATTCGCATCATGATACATGCACTCAGACCCATGTATGAACCGGTTCTTCAAATACTTATTGGTCTTCTTGATCGCTATGGTGATTCTAGTGTCAGCTAATAACATATTTCAACTATTTATTGGCTGAGAAGGTGTTGGGATTATGTCGTTCCTCCTAATCGGGTGGTGATACGGCCGGACAGACGCCAACACAGCCGCCCTCCAAGCTGTGGTATATAACCGGGTCGGAGACATCGGCCTAATCCTTGCGATAGCATGATTTGCAACAAACCTAAACTCGTGGGAGATGCAACAAATATTTGCAGTCGCCCGCGACTTCGACCTCACACTGCCACTGCTGGGCCTAATCCTGGCAGCAACAGGAAAATCAGCACAGTTCGGGCTCCACCCATGGCTCCCTTCGGCCATGGAGGGTCCTACGCCGGTATCCGCCCTGCTGCACTCAAGCACAATAGTAGTTGCGGGCATTTTCCTCCTCATTCGACTTAGCCCCCTGATAGAGAACAACCCCCTGGCCCTCACAACCTGTTTATGCCTTGGAGCACTCACCACCCTCTTCACAGCCACATGTGCTCTAACCCAGAACGACATTAAGAAAATTGTGGCGTTCTCAACATCAAGCCAATTAGGCTTGATAATGGTCACCATTGGCTTAAACCAACCACAACTGGCTTTCTTACACATTTGCACCCACGCTTTCTTCAAGGCTATACTATTCCTGTGCTCTGGGGCCATTATTCACAGCCTGAATGACGAGCAAGACATCCGAAAAATGGGAGGCATGCACCACCTCACACCCTTCACTTCTACCTCCTTAACCATCGGGAGCCTAGCACTCACGGGCACCCCCTTCCTAGCCGGATTCTTCTCAAAGGACGCCATCATTGAGGCCTTAAACACATCCCACCTCAACGCCTGGGCCCTACTCCTCACCCTACTCGCCACTTCTTTTACAGCTATCTATAGTCTTCGAATCGTGTTCTTTGTTTCCATGGGCCACCCTCGGTTTAACTCACTCTCCCCCATCAAAGAAGACGTATCCGCGGTGATCAACCCCATCAAACGGCTTGCCTGAGGAAGCATTGTCGCCGGGCTTGTTATTACATATAACCTTCTGCCCCTAAAAACGCCCGTAATATCCATGCCCCCCCTACTGAAACTGGCCGCCCTCCTAGTGACAATCATTGGCCTAATCACTGCGCTAGAGATTCAATCGTTTACAACAAAGCAGTTCAAACCCACCCCCACTCTAAGTACTCACCACTTCTCAAACATGCTCGGCTTTTTTCCATCTGTAGTCCACCGGATAGTGCCCAAACTTGGCCTAGTCTTGGGTCAAGCCATTGCCGCCCAGATGGTGGACCAAACATGATTGGAGAAGACAGGGCCCAAAGCCATCCCCAACTATAATTTGCCCCTGGTGACTACCACAAGCAACGCCCAACAAGGCATAATCAAGACCTACCTGACACTCTTCGTCCTCACCATTACCCTAGCCAGCCTCCTTGTGGCCCTTTAGACCGCTCGTAGAACCCCCCGGCTCAGGCCTCGTGTCAGCTCCAACACTACGAATAGGGTCAAGAGGAGTACTCAGGCACTGATCACTAGCATACCTCCCCCCGAAGAATAAACCAGGGCAACCCCTCCGATGTCCCCACGGAACATAGAGAAATCCCCCTGCTCGTCAGCAGGTACTCAAGACGTCTCATACCACCCCCCTCAGAAGAGAGCGGAGACCAACCCCAATCCGAGCAAGTATCCCCCCACATACACCATAACCGAACGGCTACCTCAACTCTCAGGGTAAGGCTCGGCTGCCAAGGCAGCTGAATACGCAAACACGACAAGCATCCCACCCAAATAAATTAGAAACAGTACAAGAGAAAGAAAGGGGCCCCCGTGCCCTACTAGTACTCCGCACCCCATGCCCGCTACCACAACTAACCCTAAGGCAGCAAAGTAAGGGGACGGGTTAGAAGCAACAGCAACTAAACCCAGCACCAAACCAAACAGAAATAAAGACATAACATAAGTCATAATTCCCACCCGGGCTCTAACCAGGACCAATGACTTGAAAAACCACCGTTGTTATTCAACTACGAGAACCCTAATGGCAAACCTTCGAAAAACCCACCCGCTACTAAAGATCGTGAACGGCGCACTAGTAGACCTCCCCGCCCCCTCCAACATCTCGACCTGATGAAACTTCGGCTCCCTCCTGTTCCTCTGCCTTGCTGCACAAATTCTTACAGGACTATTTCTAGCCATACACTACACATCTGATATCGCCACAGCCTTCTCATCCGTGGCACATATTTGCCGGGATGTCAACTATGGTTGACTCATCCGTAACATGCATGCCAACGGAGCCTCTTTCTTTTTTATCTGCATCTATATGCATATTGCCCGGGGACTTTACTACGGCTCTTACTTATACAAAGAGACTTGAAACGTTGGTGTCATCCTCCTCTTGCTCGTAATAGCAACTGCCTTCGTAGGATATGTACTGCCGTGAGGACAAATGTCTTTTTGAGGGGCTACAGTAATTACCAATCTCATATCCGCCGTCCCCTACGTAGGGAACAACCTAGTACAATGGATCTGGGGAGGCTTCTCAGTAGACAACGCCACCCTTACTCGATTCTTCGCATTCCACTTCCTTCTTCCCTTTATTGTCGCAGCTTTCTCTGTTATTCACATCTTATTCCTACACGAAACCGGCTCTAACAACCCTGCTGGACTAAACTCAGACGCGGACAAAATCCCGTTCCACCCCTACTTTTCGTATAAAGATGTTCTAGGCTTTGCCATCCTTCTTTTCGCACTTACGTCTCTGGCACTCTTCTCTCCCAACCTGTTAGGAGACCCAGACAACTTTATCCCGGCAAACCCGCTGGTCACCCCTCCGCACATCAAACCAGAGTGGTATTTCCTCTTCGCCTACGCCATTCTACGCTCTATCCCCAATAAACTAGGCGGGGTGCTTGCACTCCTGTTTTCAATTCTGGTCCTAATACTAGTCCCCCTACTTCACACGTCCAAGCAACGAGGACTAACCTTCCGACCACTCACACAGATCCTATTCTGGACGTTCATCGCTAACGTGCTTATTCTTACCTGAATCGGAGGAATGCCCGTTGAACACCCCTTTATCATCATTGGACAAGTGGCTTCCACAACCTACTTCCTTCTCATCCTAGTGCTTCTTCCATTGGCCGGTTTAGTGGAGAATAAAGCCCTTGAATGAACATGCACTAGTAGCTCAGAGAAAGAGCGCCGGTCTTGTAAACCGGATGTCGAGGGTTAAAATCCCTCCTACTGCTCAGAAAAAGGAGATTCTAACTCCTACCCCTAACTCCCAAAGCTAGGATTCTGAATTAAACTATTCTCTGCGCAATGTATAAAAGAACTATGGGTTCTTAATACATATATGTATTAACACCATTAATATATATTAACCATATCACGTGTATTCAAGGACATATATAAATTAAACAACATAAATAGATTTAAAACAGGCATGTTTAACTTAAATATCTAAGTCGTAGGCAAAGCCCTGTTGAATTAATCGTATATAACTGTGTTCGGGGATATAAAGCTTATTGACTCAACACATTAACCACTTACCACGATACACCAGGGTTCAACACACTAACCATAGAAACATCTACCCCAGTAAGAACCTACCAACAGTGATTTTTGATTGCTCACGGTTATTGATGATCAGGGACAATAATCGTGGGGGTTCCACCTGGTGAATTATTTCTGGCCACGGGTTCCTCCGTCAGGTTCACTAATCGTTGAACATGGCTATCAAGACTCTCTACCCGTACCTACGGGTGATGTTCGAAATCAAATGACTCGTTACCCACCATGCCGAGCGCTCTTTCCATCGTGCTATGGTTCTTTTTTCTTTTCATCTCATCTTGCATTTCAGAGTGAACTCTCACTTAAAACTCAAGGTAGATCATTGTTGCATTAGTAATACTGTACCATGCAATTAGATACCTATAGGATAGTTACATAACTTATATCAAGGACATAAACTGTATTATAAACCCTAATATATTGGATGACCCCCGGCTTCAACGCGTTAAACCCCCCCTACCCCCCCACACTCGTGAGATTGCTAATACTCCTGAAAACCCCCCGGAAACAGGAAAACCTCTAGACATGTTTTACACCCCAAATTAGTAGGCACAAACCAGTGCACTTTACTAATAAAGTGGTAGGCACTTCCTAAGACCGATATATACAAGGAAGGCTCTACCTATCAAATATTTGCTCTAATTTGCATCTATTTACATTATTAAAATAATGCAAAT